TGTAAGTATAAAGTCTAAATAAAAAGAGACTCTTTTTTATTTTCATTGATTTATTGAAAGATTTATTTTCAATCGATTTGGAAATAACAAACAGATTACTAGTAATCCGTGTAGATCTCGCTAAAGTGCATATTGATATAAATAGTCCATATAAATATAAATATCAATATATTAGTCCAGCCTCTGCCAGTTAGAACAAGACAATTCAATTCTAATCCTAATCTAAAATCAAAATAGAAAAGGTTTGAATGAAATCGTAAGAATATCTATGCTGTACACTTTTTTTCCTGGGATTGTAGTTCAATTGGTCAGAGCACCGCCCTGTCAAGGCGGAAGCTGCGGGTTCGAGCCCCGTCAGTCCCGATGGATAGAAATCCAATAAAAAAATACATCAATTCATTTCTTCTGTGAAAGGGAGTCAAAATAACAAACATAATCTCATTCCTAACAGGGATCTCTCTCTTTTTTTTTTTTTCTTTTTTTCGTTTCACATTTCTCATCAAACCAATAGGGTAATTTCCATTTCTTCAACTAATACTGATTGATAGAAAAGAAACATATGTAGATTAGGACAATTATTAGTAGCGTTGTATTCAGGATTCCAAGAGAAAGAGATACCGTACTACTAGACCTGGCTTTTTCGATTACTCCCGATCTGTATAATGAAATAGAGTACTATAGAATATGTTTACAGCGAACACACACAAATGGAATTTGCACGATACCAAAAAAAGGAGTTCCTTTGATTTTGATAGAACACTTTAGGATTCAAAGTTTATCCTTTTCTGGCTCCGATTTTGTATAACCTCAAGTACTAAGTACCAATTTCAATTCCTAATTATTTGCATTTTAAACAATCTATCTCATTCCAATTTCACACTGTTGATATATGTTTATCCTATTACTAATCGAAGGATGAGAATATTCAAAAAAAAGTAAAGGAATTTTTTTTGATTGGATCAGAAATAAAAATCCATTTTTGAATTTGGTATGGATAAAAGATCTTCCTATGTTATACTATTCAATTCTTGACGATGAATCGATTTGATAGTTCAGATATTGTTATTCATGATATTGATCCGATTCGATATCATCGAGATGTAATTTATACCGTTGAATTTACCGACGAAAGATTTATCATCTCTATGGGATTAAATCCCGAGTTATTGCGAATTAAAGAGAAATCTAACGATGAGATTATGGAAGTAAATATTCTCGCATTTATTGCTACTGCACTGTTCATTCTAGTTCCTACTGCCTTCTTACTTATAATTTACGTAAAAACGGTAAGTCAAAGTGATTAATTTGACTTAAACTTTACTTCTTAGTTCTTATCAATGCAATGATGGAAGAAAAAATGAAAAAGGATTTCAATTTTGCGTCTTACTCTTAAATGAAATGATCCGACTAGAATCAGCAGTATTCTATGAAATCTGATAGTATGGTAGAAAGAAATAGATTTGATTTCTTTCTACCCCATACTATCTATTATTGTAGTGTATAAAGTTTTACTCTATAAAGATAGAGGTTTAATATGAATCGATTTACAATATATATCTTTATATATTCAGATAGATAGAATATCAATCACATATATGTAATGCACATAGCGTCCCAATTTTTTTGTTTCATCTATTTGATTTGTATTGGTTCCAATCAATCTGAAATAATCAAAAGGCAACTTTTTTCGTCCGATTCGAATTTCTAAATTTCTGATTCTTTTCAAGACCAATCCCGGTATCATATTAAAAAAAAATCAAATAATCTTTTTAGCATTCCGAAGAAGTAATTGATTAAATTAAATAGTTAACAGATGATCTAGGGGTTCTATGGGAAACTTTTTCCTATTTCCAAAATATTAGTAAAACCCAAGCGATTTTTAACGTTTGAACCATGATCTGAAATGAAAACATAAATCCAATTTCGAAACTCAAATAAAAAAAAACCAAATAATAAAACAAGTGATAAGCACGTAATATGTGACTCGCCTAAGGCAACGGCAATATCTTATTATGTGTAGTATCTCCTTAGACAACTACTATGTCTATTTTGTTTCCTATAGAAAGTGCGCTTAATAACTAATAAAAAAACGGATTTCTTTTCTCTTTGAAAAAAAATGAAAAAAAAAGGGGGGTGGATAAAAAAATAAATAAAAAATGGGTTCCGCGGTTCCTCATTGTCCATATATAACTTTGGTAAGAGCCAGTTCATCGAAATTTTAGAAAGAATAAAGAATTTGGTTGGAATAAGTTTCCGATTATTTGTATTACCTTGACTTTCAAAATACGAACATGGGAAAAAGTCAAATATTTGTTTAATTGAAAGAGTATTTTCTATTTCTATATTATCTATAGAATACATTATTCCATTCGAATACACTATAATTCCAAAATGCAGATATTTTTGAATTATTGAATTAATGAATTAATTTAAAAAATAAAATTTCAGAACCCATCTATAAAATAAAACAATGGATACAGTTTGATTTGAGTTTTTTCCC